ACTCTAGTTTTTTTTGACAAATAAGCCAGCAGCCGTTTACGTTTTGCTAGAATTTTACGCAGACCTCTTTCAGATAAATAGTCTTTTTTGTGCAATTGCAAATGTGAAGTAAGTCTCTGTATCTTATTGGTGAAACTGACTACTTGAAATTCAACAGACCCTCTGTTTTCTTTGTTTTCCTCTTGCGAAATAATGGAAATGACTGAATTTTTTACCATAAAAGAATTTTTCCCTCCCCTTTTGACAGATATGAATTTTAGTGATCCGTAAGAATAATGCCAGAAATTTGAATGTAGTATACACAACAATCAGAATTTCTGGCATTATTTTGACGGAGTTTATCAATTAAGCAATTTTGAATTTGATTCGGATAGTGATTCAAAAGGATGGTACATTTTTACACTCACAAAAGCGAAGAGTTTTTTAGTACGAAGATTCTGTTTAATTTGTCATTAACTTAGTATCACAGTATCCTATGATGTAAGACAGGGCAAATGTGCATCTGGTTGCTTGCATATAACATATATGGTACAGAATAGATAGGAAAAATGGACCATCACCGAATTTTGAATCGTGGGTACATATAGATCCTTAACATACTGAAACGGCTGCCATTATTGGTATCAAACCAATAGCGATTCATACAAGCTAAATCTTCTAATCGAAAATTCGGCCAAAGAAAGAACTTGAGTTTAATTAATTCATTTTTATCTCTATCAAGGTGTTTCCTTTCATCCAAAAATTGACCCCAGCTTTTTATGTTGTTCTCCTTGCAAAATACTGGATTTCTATCCACACCATTCCTATTCTTGAAATTGAAATTTAAAGAATTGAGAATTCTCAACTCTCTACGCCGTCTAGACGATAAAATCATTTCAGGAACAAGCAAATCAAAATGATCCTTATCAACATCTTTTTGGTTTCCGTATCTTTGATTAGTTTGTTGCTTACTCTTATGAACTAATGAAATACCTATGGCTTGATACATAAGAAATTCTTCCAGATCTTTTATAGACGAAGTTAATAGGGGTTGGAACTTAAACACACCACATTCCGCCCAGCTAAACATAGTACCCTCCTTCAAATAATGACCGATAAGTGTGTCTATTGGCACATCTCCCATTTTCAAATAGGCTAAAAGCCTTCGTTTACGTTGTAAACGCCCTCTTGTGGTACCCACCATCTGCAGTAAGCCCAGCCGCTGGAGCATATCATCCTCAAATCGCTGCTTGGTGTGGATGCTAAAACCCAAATGCTTCGTTTGAAGGTCAGCGAAAGCTACTAGCCTCGGCGAGTCACTCTGGTATTGTGTTTTTTTTTTACTGAACCCTTTTTCATAATCTTCTCTAATAACTTCTTGGATGTCTTCGATGTCGATGTCTTCGATGTTTTGACTAAGATTTTCTTTTCCTTTCGTTGCTTTTCCTTTCGTTGCTTTTCCTTTCGTTGCTTTTCCTTTCGTTGCTTTTCCTTTCGTTGCTTTTCCTTTCGTTGCTTTTCCTTTCGTTGCTTTTCCTTTCGTTGCTTTTCCTTTCGTTGCTTTTCCTTTCGTTGCTTTTCCTTGATTCACATTTTCTTTTCCTTGATTCACATTTTCTTTTCCTTGATTCACATTTTCTTTTCCTTGATTCACATTTTCTTTTCCTTGATTCACATTTTCTTTTCCTTGATTCACATTTTCTTTTCCTTGATTCACATTTTCTTTTCCTTGACTAACTTCTTCTTCTTCTTCTTCTTCTTCTTCTTCTTCTGTTCCTTTGAAATTTAAAAGAAGTAACTTCATAGGTCTAAGCCACGGCTTCATTTGATATGTCCTCTTACGTCGCAGAAATTCTGGGAAGAACCAATCTTCCTGATTCGAATATTCCTCATTCGCTCTGCGTGCCTTGAAGATTTCTTCATTCATTCCCATCCAATTAAAAAAGCTTTTTTTGTCTTCTTTGATTTCTGGATCTTCTTTGCGTTCTGGATCCTTTTCAATTTCTGGATCCAAGAGCATTTTTGGAACGATATCATAAATAAGACCTCTATTCTCATTCTGAATTATTTCAGAATTCTCATTCTCAATTATTTCAGAATTCTCATTCTCACTTTTTTGAGAATTCTGAGTCTCAATCTTACTATTTGTATTATGGTTAGGGTCGATCTTTTTCCCGGCCTCCAAATGGACTAGATATTTTTCGAAAAACTTCCAATCAAAGTCCATATATTTTCTTTCAGGTTTTTTCTTTCCCCTTTTTTTCACAGCCATAGAAACCTTGTCTAGATAATTGTCTAGAGAATTCTTGTCTAGATAAACCTCGTCTAGATAATCCTTGTAATAATCCATTTCTAGATAAACCTCGTCTAGATAATCCTTGAAATAAACCTTGTCTAGAAAACTCTTGTCTAGATAATCCTTGGGATAATCCTTGTCTACATAAGTATTGTCTAGATAATTGTGTAGATAAGTATTGTCTCGATAAGCCTTGTCTAGCCACTGCTTGTCTTTTACCTGGAAATAAGTCTTCCAAACAAAATCCTCTGGTATATCAAATAAGTCGATCTCTTGGCTCTTATTTTCTTGGAATGGCAATTTAGAAATAGAGGAGTCCTTCTTAGTTTCAGAAGAAATGTATTTATATGCTAAAAGATCATATTTATAGTTTTTCTGAAACTTAGTTTGAAACTTAGTTCTGTGCTTTCTTACTAATGAATATACTTCAGAATCATCTTGTTTTTTGGAATGAAGTAATGGTTCTTTTTTATTTTTATATGAATCTCCTTTATTTAAATCGTTATTTTGAGTCGTATGGCGTCGGTTGACTCCATTTCGGTAGGCTTGTACGCCTTCTCGCTCCCAATGAACCTTAGATAAATTGTATTGAGACTGACCTCTTAACCAGTTTTTCCATGGATTCGTTCCAAAATTTCGAAGTTTCTTATGCTTTAATTCGGAATGAAATATTCCCTGTCTTTCAAAAGAATCCTTTATTGCAGTCTTAAGAAAAAAAGACGTTCCGCGATATTGAAGAACAGATCTTAACTTATCACTAACTAGGGTTTGTGATAATTTGTAAAAGACATATGCTTGTGACAGGGAAGATAAATTTGGCAAGGAAGCCAATTTCGGAACAATCTGCGACTTCCGCTTATTTATATTTTTTATAGTCGAACTAAAGGTAATTCTTTTTTGATTTGTTTCAGTATTGGAAATGTCTTTCTCAAAAATTTTTTTTTTGAAATTTATTCTAGGAATCTTAATGATACATAGAAAGATATCTAGGTATATTTTGTATATTTTTTCAATGACAATTTTTTGAAAAGAATTCCATTTACTTAGTAATCGAACATTTCTTCTTTTTACAATTTTCAAAAAATTTTTTGGTGATTCTAGATTATTATTTTTCTTTTTGTTGTTAGGACTATTATTTAGTCCTGGAGTTACTTTTTTTTTTTCTTTTGTAATTCTTTCTATTTGATTTTTGATTGTGCTTGTTCTATTAATCAGATTTTGTATTTTTTCTTCTGAAGTTGTAGAAGCTGTAGATCGAATTTGACTAACTGATTCATTAATTATCTCATTGCTGATTATAGAATCTTTTTCTTTTTGAGTTTCACTCGATTCATCTACTCCTATCCCTTTCAATCTTGTATTTTTTTTGATTATTTTCAAAATTTTGCTTTTTAGAACTAGAACCCTTTCTTTAAGCCGTTTTATGCTTTCTTTAAACCGTTTTCTGCGTTCTTTTGAGTTTCCTAGAACTCTAAGAAAATTTGGCTTTATTTTTTGATTGAAAACGCTTCTTATACGTCGAAAGGCGCTCCCTTCCAATTTTGCTGTTGCTAATCTTTGACTTTTTTTGCCTAGTTCTGTAAAAATGGGCCCCCAAAAAATGGAAAAGGAACGGTCGGGTCGGAAACTACCCCAAGGATAGTCAGCTAGTCCCCATAAAGCCCTTATAAAAGCATAATCGTTGGTTACCCTTTGTCTATCATCCGCTGTGTGCCAAGGTTTCAACTCTAAAGGCCATAAAACTTTGACCTGAAGACCGTATTCCCACCACTCCTCCGGCAAATTCTTGATGGCTATGACGCCTATAGCAAAACCGTCATCGTTACATAAAAGATGAGTCTCCCTTTCCCAGTCCTTTCTATCCTCAGCCCACTCGGGCTGCTGCAAAAATAAGATACGACCAAGATTTTTAGCTATTATCGCTAAAGGCAATGCAATATATTTTCTAAAATAGGAGTTAAAAATTAATACGATACCTCTTACTCCTAGCCCATAATAAAGCTCATTCCAGGAATCTATTCCATCCATCCGGTACAGCTCTTCGTCGGGGTCTAGTTCTGTGATTCTTTTCACTTTTTTCCGTTCTTTCAATGCTTTGCTTTTTTTTTCGTCTATCTTCCCTTTTTTCTTCCCTTTTGTCTTCCCTTTTGTCTTCCTTTTTGTCTTCCCTTTTGTCTTCCTTTTTGTCTTCCCTTTTGTCTTCCCTTTTGTCTTCCCTTTTGTCTTCCCTTTTGTCTTCCTTTTTGTTTTTGTCTGTTCTTTCTTCGGTCCCTTAAGAGTGAAAAGGTCCCTTTTTTTGATTCTATGCATCAAATTTTGCATTTTCAAACCAAGGGGTTTCACTGCCCTCAAAAAACTAGACAGTGTACTGTTTAAGAAGCCCCAAAAAAGAGGGGAATGCGGAAAATTTACAATCTGTCTTACAACAACTCCGTTTTTACGCCTTAGGGCGTTCGAAACACCTTTGATTTCATCTTGATGCCAAAATTGGCCGCGCACCGCTCTCAAGGAGGCCAGCCACACGTTCTTACTCTCGGTTTTCCACTCGGTATTGGTTTTGGGGTTGCCAACGTGAACATGAGCAAGGCTTTTCTCAAAGTCAATACTATAAGGGTCTCCCCCACTCTTGATAAAATCCTCCGTAACCTTGTTATTAATCTCTTTATTCTCTTTATCAATCTCCGACTCACTCTCATCCATATCTAGCTCTCTCTCATCAATATCTAGCTCTGCGGTAATTAACTTTTGACTATCCGGATTAAAAATAATTTCATATTTGTATTTTGCTGATCTAATATCAAAGCACTCATCATCTCCCCGCTTGGTCACAAAGGGTTCGTCCAGGTCGTATGCGATCTCGCGGAGTAATACGTATGACCAGCGAGGTACGGGTGTACCGATGTGCGCTCGTCCCACAAATTCTCCCTTTTTATAAGCATTTTTTTGCTGTAGCTTTTTTAGTTTTCGCTGGTTCCAATCAATGCTTGCCCCCCCTTTTTCCCAAGGCTTAGAAAAAAATTTTGCCAAAGGATTATAATATAATTTTCCTTCTGCTCTTAGTTTTAGTGTTTTACTTTTTAGTATCGCTAACATTCTCTCTTCATATTTTGGGGAATCGAAAAGGCAACCTGGCAAAAGGGTCTCATGAATTTTATTTCGAGCAAGGATTTGCTTAAGTTGAGATTCTGTAGGTTCATCGTCGATTCTTTCACTAGATTTTCTAGTTCCATTTTTTTTTCTTCGACGAGATTTTCTAGTTCCATTTTTTTTTCTTCGACGAGATTTTCTAGTTCCATTTTTTTTTGTTCGACGAGATTTTCTAGTTCCATTCTTTTTTCTTCCACGAGATTTTCTAGTTCCATTCTTTTTTCTTCCACGAGATTGCATTGCAGTCTTTTTTCTTCCACGAGAGTTACGAGATTTCATTACATTTTTAAGTACATTGTAGACTTTTTTACGAAATTCACCCAATTGAAGAAGTGCCTTTTCGTCCCTTAGACGTTCTTCTTCGCGTCGACGTGCTTCTGCTTCTTCGCGTAAACGTGCCTCTTCTTCCTTTTTCTCCTGTTCTTTGCTTTTCGGTGCCTTTTCTTCGCTTTTCTCCTTTTCTTCGCTTTTCTCCTTTTCTTCGCTTTTCCCCTTTTCTTCGCTTTTCCCCTTTTCTTCGCTTTTCGGTGCCTTTTCTTCGCTTTTCTCCTTTTCTTCGCTTTTCTCCTTTTCTTCTTCTTTGGGATCCTCGATTACGTGTCTAAACTTTTTGATTCTTCCACGAGAGGGCCCATTCAACAAAGGATCATACCTTTTTGGTAGGCAGAGGCAGGTTTCATTCATTTTCTCAATACAAACCCGAGTCCTTTTGTCGAGTATATCGAGAAAAAGAAATCCCGTGTCTAGAGCCTCAATTCTCTTTATAAACTCGTTATTTAAGTTGTTTTGTCTTTGTTTGTTCGTATAAAGCCAGTCTTTGTCTAGTTTATCAAAGGAGAGTCTTTCTACTGTGGACGAAGATATCATCCCTTTCGTCAGTTCCTTAAAACTAGAAAAACTAGGAGGATCTGTAAAAGATATTCTTTTTTTTCCATCACTTCGGCATGTATCAAAAAAAAATTGTGAAACTTCCGTTCTTACAGCCCCAAAAAAGTGTTGATTGCTTATGTATCGTACCGGACGAGTCCATTGAAACTGAACAAAATCGGACGCTAAAATGCCCTCCACCACTAGGGGGATGTTTTGATCTTTTTCTTCATCCGGATCAGCTCCCCAAGGCTGGGGAGTAATTTCTTCTTTGAATAGCACTTTTTTTCGTGTAATCTGCTCTTTTTTTTCCTCTTTCTTTTCCTCTTCCTCGTCCTCTTCCTCGTCCTCTTCCTTTTCCTCTTCCTCGTCCTCCCAGTAAGTGTCAGCTTCTCGGCTTTGTCTGGCTTTCCAATTTGATTGCATTGCTGGGGCTTGGACGCTTGTCAGTGGATGTGGAAAAATGAATAAAGGTAGTCTGCCTAAATAGTAGGCACAGGTAACAAATAAGAAAATATTCACGAACCGACCCGTGTTTCTCCTCAAGTTTATGAAGAGCAAGTACTGAATTTCTGACACAACCCACTGAAAGGTTCGCATAAGGAATTCAAATTCTTCCCCAAGGGACCTAACAAGGTACTGATAAATCTTCCTTTTGTAGTTATTCAATTCTGACTTTATGGACTTATTCAATTCCGCCACACGGTACTGAAAGTGTGAAAAACGGACCTGAAATTTTGCCCCAAAGTACTTATAAGTGAACTTATCCAATGCTGACACAAGTTCCTTCTTAGATCTACTCAAAAGATAGATCCGTATCCAGTCGAAGAATCTTTTCGTGACTAAAAGGAAACAGATGTGACCAATTAACCAACCAACAAAACTACTTGTTACAAATAAGATCTTATTGTTGCATCGAAACATATAAACGTTGACTAATCTGGCTAACGTTGAATTTGGTAAAAGGATCTGGTTGGCTAATTGAAAAATGAAAGTATTCAGGAAAATGAGGAAATTGCTTCTGGTACTGGTAGTGATAGTATAGTCCCAATTGTCGGCTGCGAAATAAAGCAAAAGATATGGTAGAAATAGTACAGTTAGTATGTGCGGTGTCCACAATAGTAGATGCAGAGGCCTATTATAGATCGACATGAACCGCACGAGCTGGCCCATAATCAAACCAGTTATTGCTGCTGCCTTCTGCTCGGGTT